ATGTGCAACTTCAAGTTGTCAATTATATCCTTTCTGGAAATGGTAAACCAATTCGAGGAATTTCTGATACAAATATTCAATTAGTTCGGACTTGTTTAGTATTGAATTGGACACAAGGCAAAAAAAGTTCTTCTAGTCAAGAAGCCCCTGGTTCCCTTGTTGAAATAAGGGCGAATGCTTTGATTCGACATTTCCTAAAAATTGACTTGGTGAAATCCACTATTTCATATATCGGAAAAAGAAATGATCCATCGGGCTCAGGGTTGCTCTCTGCTAATGGACCGGGTTGCGCCAATATCAATCCGTTTTTTTCTATTTATTCCAGAGTAAGAATTCAACAACCCCTTAATCAAAATAAAAAAATGATTCATACGATATTGAATAGAAAGAAGGGATTCCAGTCGTTGATAATTTTGTCATCATCCAATTGTTTTCGAATGGGTCCATTCAACGATGTAAAATATTACAATTTGATAAAAGAATCAATTAAAATTACACCTCTAATTTCAATTAAGAATTCGCTGGGGCCCTTAGGAACAGCTTTTCTACTTGCAAATGTTTATTCGTTTTACCATTTAATAACTCATAATCAGATCTTGATAAATAACTATTTGCAACTTGACAATTTAAAACGGACTTTTCGAGTAATTAAATATTTTTTACTAGATGAAAATGAGCAAATTTCGAATCCCGATCCAGGCAGTAACATTATTTTGAATTTGAATTGGGATTTTCTCCGTCTCAATTATTGTCAAGAAACATCTACAAAAATGAGTCTTGGTCAGCTTATTTGTGAAAATATATGTATAGTCAAAAGCGCACCACATCTAAAATCGGGTCAAGTTATACTTGTTCAAGTTGATTCTGTAGTAATACGATCAGCTAAACCTTATTTGGCTACTCCAGGAGCAACTGTTCATGGCCATTACGGGGAAATTCTGTACCAAGGAGATACTTTAATTACATTTCTATATGAAAAATCGAGATCGGGTGATATAACCCAAGGGCTTCCAAAAGTAGAACAGGTATTAGAAGTGCGTTCGGTTGATTCAATATCAATGAATCTAGAAAAGAGAGTTGAGAGTTGGAACGATCATATAACAAAAATTCTTGGAATGCCGTGGGCATTTTTGATTGGTGCTGAGCTAACTATAGTGCAAAGTCGTATCTCTTTGCTTAATAAGATCCAAAAGGTTTATCGATCCCAAGGGGTCCAGATTCATAATAGGCATATAGAAATTATTGTACGTCAAATAACATCAAAAGTGTTGGTTTCAGAAGATGGAATGTCGAATGTTTTTTCACCCGGAGAACTAATTGGATTGTTGCGAGCGGAGCGAATGGGGCGCGCGTTGGAAGAAGCGGTTTGTTACCGAGCACTCTTATTGGGAATAACAAAAGCATCTCTCAATACTCAAAGTTTTATATCTGAAGCGAGTTTTCAAGAAACTGCTCGAGTCTTAGCAAAAGCGGCTCTTCGGGGTCGAATCGATTGGTTGAAGGGCCTGAAAGAGAACGTTGTTTTGGGGGGTATGATACCTGTTGGTACCGGATTGAAAAGATTCGTGCCCCCTTCACAACAATATAAGAAAAACCTTTTGGAAACAAAAAAAAAACAATTGATTCGACGGGGAAATGAGAGATATTTTGTTTCACCACAGAAAATTCTTTGATTCTTTTCTTTCATCTTTCAAAGAATTTTTATGATAGAGCGGAACTATCATTTATAGGATTTAATGATTCTTAAAAGCGAATTTCTCTTTTTGACTATCTGTATATGTATTTGGTGCATTCATTTGATTTGGTAATCAAAATAGTAAGCAATAGAAAAGACTAATGGCTTGGGCATCTACAGGCCAATCTACAGTAGAAGAGAAGGTTCCACCGGAACAATTATTTCTTTTTTTTTTTTTAGTTCGGCGTTCCTCGTCTCTTTTTTTTCTGAAGGGGGGAGAAATGACAAGAAGATATTGGAACATTAACTTGGAAGAGATGCTGGAGGCAGGAGTGCACTTTGGCCATGGTACTAGGAAATGGAATCCTAAAATGGCACCTTATATCTCTGCAAAGCGTAAAGGTATTCATATTACAAATCTTACTAGAACTGCTCGTTTTTTATCCGAAGCCTGTGATTTAGTTTTTGATGCAGCAAGTAGAGGAAAACAGTTCTTGATTGTTGGTACCAAAAATAAGGCAACCGATTCAGTAGCACGGGCTGCAACAAAAGCCCGGTGTCATTGTGTTAATAAAAAATGGCTTGGCGGGATGTTAACAAATTGGTCGACTACAGAAACGAGACTTCATAAGTTCAGGGACTTAAGAATGGAACAAAAAACGGGAAGACTCAACCGTTTGCCGAAAAGAGATGCGGCTGTGGTGAAAAGACAATTATCTCGCTTGCAAACATATCTAGGTGGGATTAAATATATGGCAGGGTTACCTGATATTGTAATCATCGTCGATCAGCATGAAGAAGATACGGCCCTGCGAGAGTGTATTACTTTGGGAATTCCAACAATTTCTTTAATCGATACAAATTGTGACCCCGATCTTGCAGATATTTCGATTCCAGCAAATGATGACGCTATAGCTTCAATTCGCTTAATTCTTAACAAATTAGTATTCGCAATTTGTGAGGGACGTTCGAGCTATATAAGAAATCCTTGATTAAAAACGAAAAAGAAATAACTTTGACTTCAAAAATCCGATCGAATAGGTTATTATTTGTTTATTTCTTTTTCGTTTTTAATGGGTTTTGACAAATGGATAAAAGGAGATATTATGTGATTAATTAGTATTCAAAATATTAGTTGATATTCAAAAGATCCAATTAAAGTAGACAAAGAGATGGTTGAATCAAAATAATTTTCCATTTTTCCAGAGGGCAATATGAATGTGCTATCATGTTCCATCAACACATTATATGATATATCTGATGTGGAAGTAGGCCAACATTTCTATTGGCAAATAGGGGGTTTCCAAGTCCATGGGCAAGTACTTATTACTTCTTGGATTGTAATTGCTATCTTATTAGGTTCAGCTACTATAGCTGTTCGGAACCCACAAATAATCCCGACCGGGAGTCAGAATTTTTTCGAATATGTTCTTGAATTCATTCGAGATGTGAGTAAAACCCAAATTGGAGAAGAATATGGTCCTTGGGTTCCTTTTATTGGAACTCTCTTTCTATTTATTTTTGTTTCGAATTGGGCAGGAGCTCTTTTACCTTGGAAAATCATAGAATTACCTCATGGAGAGTTAGCCGCACCCACGAATGATATAAATACTACTGTTGCTTTGGCTTTACTCACGTCAGTGGCATATTTCTATGCGGGTCTTACCAAAAAGGGATTAAGTTATTTCGGGAAATATATTCAACCAACCCCAATTCTTTTACCCATTAACATCTTAGAAGATTTTACAAAACCCTTGTCACTTAGTTTTCGACTTTTCGGAAATATCTTAGCAGATGAATTAGTAGTTGTTGTTCTTGTTTCTTTAGTACCTTCAGTGGTTCCTATCCCTGTCATGTTCCTTGGATTATTTACAAGTGGTATTCAAGCTCTTATTTTTGCAACTTTAGCTGCGGCTTATATAGGGGAATCCATGGAGGGTCATCATTGAAATAGTCTTTTTTTCGATTAGCGCAAAGCAATGAGCAATGTATGTGTAGTTCACGATTATTTACTTAAGGAATAGAAATATACAAGACTTTTTATTTCTATATGATAGAACAACTAGGAACAAAAAAATAAAAGATTACAATATTCGAGAATTGTAAAAACAAAAAAGGAAAGAGATCCAAAAGATCTTTTTCCTAAAATTAGTCTTTCGTCCACTTAATATCATACCTTTCCTTGATGAAGATTTACTTTTCTATCGGTCAGCCAATCTTCTTATTCAAATCATAATTTGAAATATATGTTTAGGACGTGTGATTAAATAAAAAACAGGAGAAAAAATTCTACTAAATTTGTCTATTTCGATTGTATTCGGTTGGAATAATGATAAAGAAACTGCAAAGGAGAAAAGAATTTACAAAAAGCAAAGAAAGGGGATTCCTGAAAAAATGGATTGATTCTCGAATCCGATTGAATTGAATGGTTTACGTTATGGAAGAAAGACGGGTATATGTGATAGTAGATATTGGCTGCTTATATATTATGAACTAAAGATATATTTCATTTGCCCTACTGTTGTGTATGGGTTTCAATAGAAGCCCTTTCTATTCTTGTGGCTGTGAATTGGATGAATAATGAGATGAAATCAAGAAAAGATGGAATAATTGAAATAACAGTTCGTAACCAAGAAATGTAAGAACGAGAATTCTATGGATTCACAAAGACTCTGTGTATAGAAATGAAAAATCGGAATATAGAATATTCTTACTTAAATTCGAAGTTCTTAGTTATTTTGACTAGATGAATCTTATCGATGGACTAATTAAGTCATAATTCATTGGTTGATTGTATCATTAACTATTTATTTTTTTTGGTATGAGGAACTTATTATGAATCCACTGATTTCTGCTGCTTCCGTTATTGCTGCTGGGTTGGCCGTAGGGCTTGCTTCTATTGGACCTGGGGTTGGTCAAGGGACTGCTGCGGGTCAAGCCGTAGAGGGTATCGCAAGACAGCCCGAGGCAGAGGGAAAAATACGAGGTACTCTCTTGCTTAGTCTAGCTTTTATGGAAGCTTTAACGATTTATGGGTTGGTTGTAGCATTAGCACTTTTATTTGCGAATCCTTTTGTTTAAATCTTCGAAATAGGCATAGGAAAAGTATGTATTTGTATTTTTCCTATTTTATTGCCTTCGATTTGTCGTTTGCTTTTTAAAATTGGACCAAGATTACATTTCTATAAGTCCTTATTCGTTGAGAAAATAACCTACGGGAAGGGCTTATTTAGAGATTGAGGAATTAGCATACCGGCCCGCTTTCCCCGAGGGAAACTTATGGGGGTCTTGCAACAATCCAGGGGTAGTTATACTTTCGAACTCA